AACATAATAATTCAATTTATTGAATTGGGGAGAGATGGCTGAGTGGACTAAAGCGTCGGATTGCTAATCCGTTGTACAAATTTTCGTACCGAGGGTTCGAATCCCTCTCTTTCCTTTTCCATTAATGGATGATTTGGCATTTTTTCTTCCTAATTAATTAAAATAGATAGAAAAACAAAAAAGATTTTCTTATTCTTCACGTCCTGGATTACGTCCTGGATCGTTAGATAGGAATCCGAAAATGAAAAGAGAAACAAAAAAAATCACTATTGTGTAAACAAATAGTTTGAGAGTAAGCATTACAAAATCTCCAAGATAATTAAAAAAAAACAACAGAGAAAGAGAACAGATTCTCTTCTATTTCACATTAGGTTTCCCTTGATACTAAGTTAAGTTTCTAAGAAATGCAGTGATTTCGAGGAAAGAAATTTCCTAATTTCTTTGTACTTTGTAATAAGAGTCCAACCTTTTTATTAAATTTACCAATTACCAACTATTACAAATACAAAAAATTTCAAGATTGGAATAAAGGATTCACACTGTAAGACTTATCTGATATTATTTTATTCTTATAAAAGATAATAAAAGGTTGGGATTTTTTTCGAATAAATTCTGAAATTTTTTAGGACCTTATTCAAATAAAATTAAAGATCTCATCGAAAACTTACAGCCGCTTGCCAAACAAAAGCTAAGAGAAAAAAGAATAGGGGTATTACTGGCATAATATCTACAATAGGATTCAAAAAAGCGTAAGCTTCTGGTAATTTCGCCAAGAAAAAACTACTTGAATAAAGAGCAGAGTGAATACAAAAACAGACCAAGCTAAATATATTAAGCATAAAAAAAACCTTGTTCTTTAAAAAAAATGAATTGTATTTTATTCTTTTATTTTAATATAAAATAAAATAAATTAAATAGAGATTAAATAGAGAATTCAATTTAATTTATATTATTTAATATAATTTAACAAGTATATTAAGTTAAATTTTCAATTCTAAAAAATTTAAAGAAATAGAATATAAATTAATCTTTATACATTATATATTAAATATATTTCTAATTCTAATATAATAATAAAATAATATATTTTATTAATAAACGATAAAACTAAAATTCAATTAAAATAAACAAAATTAATAATTAATCAAATAAGAGCAGATTTTAAGTTTAGACTTGGAATTTACGATAAGACAAGAATAGTATTTTATTAGTGTCGAATCGAAAAGGGGATGGGGCGTGGCCAAGCGGTAAGGCAACGGGTTTTGGTCCCGTTATTCGGAGGTTCGAATCCTCCCGTCCCAGATCATCTTTATTCATGATATATTTATATTATAACAATATAAATATATCATGAATAAAGATTACCCTCCTTATCGTTCGTCTCTAATCTAAAGTGAGTCGTTGTAGATTCACAAGCGACTCGATTTTTTTGTATTTTTTATTCTAATTGGAAATTGTAACTTATTATTCTAAATATTCTATATATTGTAATATAACTAATATTGAATTATATTGTAATTTGTAATATAACTAATATTGAATTATATTGTAATTTGTAATATAACTAATATTGAATTATATTGTAATTTGTAATATAACTAATATTGAATTGAAATATATATTTATATTGTATTGATTGAATAAATGACTATGCGTTATTTAATTTAAGAATAAATTAAATACCAGATCTAAACTAAAAATTTTATGGTAAAACATCGTTTCAAACGATGTGGTAAAAAGCACCCTGTATTCTAAAAAACGCCATTCTTTCTAGTAGAATTGATCTGTTGTTTATCGAATCTGATGTTGGATCTCGGAAGGTAAGATATCTTCTGAAAGTGGTTTTTTCTAATCCAACAAAGAATCAAACCTATTGAAATATTCCCATTATTCTAAATTGCCTTGAAAAGGACGCTAGAGGGAATTTTCTGGAACTTTGCCCTAATCAACAAACCAAACCAAATTAAATTCAATTAATGAAAATAAAGAGGTTTTTAAGAATAATAAACTCTCTCATAGATTTCTATAAATGTTTTCTTCATACCTAATACCTAATTTTTACCTAATTTTGGATTTTTTGTTGTTTTCATAGAATAATGCTTTTTTCTATTATAGAAGTAGAAGTTTCTATGAAAAAAATTTCATAATTGCTCAATGAAGTTTCATTGAATGACTATTCATATATTATAGAATATTTCTTTATATTTTCATCTAAATAGAGTAAAAAACTCTATTTTAAACAAAGAAAAGGATATGCATAAAAACATTCAAAGTTGGAATAATAGTGAGAATTCTAGTGACAGCAAAGTTGATTATTTTGTGGATCGCAGGAACATACGGAATTTACTATATGAGAAAACTTTGTTAGTTAGGGATAGTAAGAGGAAAATTTCTTCCATATATTTTGCTATTGAAAAGAACATTTTAGAGATTGAAAATGATCATTCTTTTCTAAATGAACCCGAAAGTTTGTTCTCTTATGATATAAAATCTAATTGGAATAATAACATTCAGAGTTACATTGAGAGTTATCTTCTTTCTCAAATCTGTATTGAGAGTTCCATTTTAGGTGACAGTGTCAAATACAATGAAAGTGATTTGAATAGTTACTTTTTTGGTAAGGTCCACAATAGTGATGAAAGCAAGAGTACTAGTATAAAAACTAGCACGAATGATCAAAATCCAAATTCTAGTGATTTAGAAAGTTCTAATGATTTTACGCATACGCAAAACTATATACATTTGTGGATTGAATGTGAAAATTGTTATGGGTTAAATTATAAGAAATTTTTCAAATCAAAAATGAATATTTGTGAGCACTGTGGATATCATTTGAAAATGAGTAGTTCAGATAGAATCAAACTTTTGACTGATCCGGGTACATGGAATCCTATGGATGAATACATGGTCTCTGTGGATCCCATTGAATTTCATTCGGAGGAGGAACCTTATAAAAATCGTCTTTCTTCTTATAAAAAAAAGACAGGATTAACGGAGGCAGTTCAAACAGGCACAGGTAAACTAAATGGTATTCCTTTAGCAATTGGCGTTATGGATTTTGATTTTATGGGGGGGAGTATGGGATCTGTAGTCGGTGAGAAGATAACCCGGTTGATCGAATACGCTACCAATCAACGTTTACCTCTTATTTTAGTATGTGCGTCAGGAGGAGCACGTATGCAAGAAGGAAGTTTGAGCTTAATGCAAATGGCTAAAATATCTTCCGCTTTATATGATTATCAAATCAATCAAAAATTATTCTATGTATCGATACTTACATCTCCTACTACTGGTGGGGTGATAGCTAGTTTTGGTATGTTGGGAGATATCATTATTGCGGAACCAAATGCTTATATTGCATTTGCGGGTAAAAGAGTAATCGAAGAAACGTTGAAAAAGGAAGTGCCCGAAGGTTCACAATCGGCTGAATTTTTATTCCAAAAAGGCTTATTTGATTCAATCGTACCACGTAATCTTTTAAAGGAAGTTCTAACTGAGTTATTTAAGTTGCATGGTTTCGTTCCTTTGACTCAAAAAAAAAAAAAAAATAAGAATTAGAGTCAAACGAATAAAAATCAAAACGAAATTTGTAAAATTAAAATTATTATCTAATTATTATCTATAGACTGAGGATAAATAATTAATTACACCAAAACTAAGAACATTCATTTATTTATATATATCTAATATATCTAATCTAAATGACTACTCATTGTAAGACATTAGATATATATTCTATGTCTTTCACATCAAATAAAAAAAAAATATTCCAAGAGAATAAAAAAGTATATGATTATCACGATTTTGAAAAAGATGTTCAATCTTTTTCTTAAAATAAAGGGGACTATAATTCAATCTTTTTATTTAAAGGGGACTACAATTATTATTAAAATTGAAATTCTTTTTTTGAAAAATATGGTTAAAGCTTATGTAAGAGCCAATACACTTTGGAACGTCACTTCTTTTATTAAGTTAGTAATAAAGAGATTATTTAATAAGTAAGTAGATTTTTTAGATCGAGAAAATAGTTTAGATAGAGAAAATAGAAAGGGTAGTACATATATACATATATATGTATAAAAATAATTCGTCTTTCTTTCCAATTTCAAGAAGAAAGTAAATGTCTTTTACATCCAAGAGAATAAATAGAAGTTTCTTTCTCAATATTTTCAAAAAGATGTTGCATCTTTTTATTTTAATTTCTATTTTAATAATGGATTATATTTGAGATCCAGATTTAATCAATCTTTTCAAAGATATGCTCAAAAGTTTAGTATTATTTTAGTATTAATTTAGATAGATAAGAATTAGATAGATAATTCTTATCTATCTATTCATATATGTTGATTTAGCTATACTTAGTATAAGTCTATATCAATTAGACTATCTTTATTACATTACAATATTTACAATATAATATTTAATATTATAATGAATCTAATAAAAAAAAAAAAAACAATTAACAAAAAGAAAAACAGGTACAAATATAAAATTGAGGTACCCTTTTTATGATAAACTTACCTTCCGTTTTTGTGCCTTTAGTGGGCCTTGTATTTCCGGCAATTGCAATGTCTTCTTTATTTATTTATGTTCAAAAAAACAAGATTTTTTAGATACGGGCAGTAGGGACAAATCTCATATATTTTTTTAGATAAAGTCAAATTTATTTTATTTCCTTGTATTTTAATTTGGTTCCATTTTTTTTATTATTAATAAAAAAACTTCTATTTTAATTTTCTTTTATTATAATTTTATTATAATAAATTATAAAATAAAAAGGGGTTTTGGTTTAAAATTTTAAAATAATAAATATATCTAATCTAAAGAAAATTAAAATATGAAATGAATCTAACAATCAATAAAAAAAAAAACAGGTACAAATATAAAATTGAGGTACCCTTTTTATGATAGACGTTTTTTTTTCTTTAGCGGGCCTATTTTTAATTGTAATGGCTAGTTTATTTTTATTGGTTTATGTTCGACAACAAATTTCTTGGGGGTCTGAACACCTTATGCGTCGCTTCGGAGAAGACGCATGGCTCTACACTGTAAAGGGGGCCCGAAAACCAATCAATTTCTTCTGGGCTTCTTTCACTCTTTTAGGTTCATTAGGGGTTTTAGTTATTTCAGCTTCCAGTTATTATGGTCGAAATTTTTTCTCTTTCAATTCGGACGAATTTCTAGTTCCCTTTTTGCCACAAGGGGTCACGCTTACTTTCTATGGAATCTCAGGTCTTTTTGTAAGTTTTCATTGGTGGCTTTTAATTTTGTGGGATGTGGGTAGTGGTTATAATCTTTACGATAAAAAAAATGGAATGGTGCAGTTTTTTCGTTACGGATTTCCCGGAGAAAATCGTCGTATTCTTTCCAAAGTCCGTGTGGAAGATATTATGGCCCTCCAATTTTTCGATAAACCAGAACCTCTTAGTGGTTTCCTTTATATGCACACCAGAGAACAGGGGGACATTCCCTTGACTCTTGTTGATGATTATTATGATAGGACTCCGCGCAACATTTTACAAACAGCTTGGGACTTGTCCGCATTCTTGGATGTACCGTTGGAAATAATTGTATAAAAAAGCGAGAATAGATGATCCATTTCTATGATTCGAAATGGATATATGATGGGTTCTCTTACTGGTAATAGAACTTATGCTTGATAGAAAGACTATTTTTATTATCATATATAGTTTATAGTTAATGAGATGAAGCTGAGTTCATTAAAGATGAAAAATGGCAAAAAAAAAAGCATTAACCCCTCTTCTATATCTTACATCTATAGTCTTTATGCCCTGGTGCATCTCTTTGACATTAAATAAAAGTCTGGAATCTTGGGTTACGGATTTTTGTAATACTAAAGAATCCGAAATTTTCTGGAATATCATTAAAGAAAAAAGAATTATAAAGAAATTCATAGAGTTCGAGGAACTCTTCCTTTTGGATGAAATGCTAAAGGAATACCCGGAAACACATTTAGAAAAACTTCATATTGGAATCTACAAAGAAACCATCCTATTGATCAAGACGCACAACCAAGATTGTATCCATATGATTTTGCACTTCTCGACAAATCTAATCTATTTCCTTATTCTAAGTGGTTGTTCTATTCTGGGTAATCAACAACTCATTATTATTAACTCTTGGGTTCAACAATTTATATATAACTTAAGTGACACAATCAAAGCTTTTTCTATTCTTTTAGTAACAGATTTATGCATAGGATTCCATTCGACTCATGGTTGGGAACTCATGATCGGTTCTGTCTATAAAGATTTTGGGTTGACTCCAAACGATCAAATTATATCCGGTCTTGTTTCCACTTTTCCAGTAATTTTAGATACGCTTTTTAAATACTGGATTTTCCTTTATTTAAATAGGGTATCTCCCTCGCTTGTAGTGATTTATCATTCAATGAATGACTGAAAAATGAAAAAAAAAAGGATCCAAAAGTTTATTTTTTTATAGAAAAGCTAAACATTCAAAAATTTACTTATTCTTTTTTTATTTCTACTCGTATTCTTCCTAGATTCTAGGAAATTTATTAGAATTTCAGTAAATATCAGAATCATGGATAGGGAACTATGTCAGTAACCTACCTAATCTTATTGTAGTAATTTTCAGGATCAATGATTGGACCATGCAAACTAGAAATGCTTTTTCTTGGATAAAGGAAGAGATTACTCGATCCATTTCCGTATTGCTCATGATATATATAATAATTAGAGCACCCATTTCAAACGCATATCCCATTTTTGCCCAGAAAGGGTATGAAAATCCGCGAGAAGCTACCGGCCGTATTGTATGTGCCAATTGCCATTTAGCTAATAAGCCCGTAGATATTGAGGTTCCACAAGCGGTACTTCCCAATACTGTATTTGAAGCAGTTGTTCGAATTCCTTATGATATGCAAGTGAAACAAGTTCTTGGTAATGGTAAAAAGGGTTCTTTGAATGTAGGCGCTGTTCTAATCTTACCCGAAGGTTTTGAATTGGCACCAGCCGATCGTATATCGCCCGAGATTAAAGAAAAGATAGGTAATCTGTCTTTTCAAAGCTATAGTCCCACAAAAAAAAATATTCTTGTCGTAGGCCCCGTTCCTGGTCAGAAATATAGTGAAATTACCTTTCCTATTCTTTCTCCAGATCCCGCTACAAAGAAAGATATTAACTTCTTAAAATATCCTATATATGTAGGCGCGAACAGGGGGAGGGGTCAGATTTATCCCGACGGGAGCAAGAGTAATAATAATGTTTATAATGCTACAGCAACTGGTATAGTAAATAAAATTATACGAAAAGAAAAGGGGGGATACGAAATAACGATAGTGGATGCATCGGATGGAGTTGAAGTGATTGATAAGGTACCTCCAGGACCAGAACTTCTTGTTTCAGAGGGTGAATCTATCAAACTTGATCAACCTTTAACGAGTAATCCTAATGTGGGTGGATTTGGTCAGGGGGATGCAGAAATAGTTCTTCAAGATCCATTACGTATCCAAGG